ATATGATCAGATTTATAAGTAAGCATCTCTTGTAAAATATGAGCAACACCAAATCCCTCTAAAGCCCAAACTTCCATTTCTCCTACTCGTTGTCCCCCTTGCTTTGCCCTTCCTCTAAGGGGTTGTTGTGTAACAAGTGCGTAATGTCCACTAGAACGTCCATGGATTTTATCATCAACTTGATGAATTAATTTTAAAATATAGGACTTTCCTATTAAGACAGGTTGTTCGAAAGGATTTCCTGTTCTTCCATCAAATATTCTGCTTTTTCCCGGATATTCCGGTTCAAATACCCATGGATTTTTTGTTTGCTTACTGGCTTCATATAATTCAGAAAACACTAGCTTTCTCGAAGCCTCTTGCTCATATCTCTCATCAAAAGATGCTATTCTATAATGTCTTTTTAACAGATCTCCCGCTAACCCGAGCGAACATTCAAATATCTGTCCCACATTCATTCGTGATGGTACTCCTAATGGGTTGAAGACCATATCAACAGGTGTTCCATCTTGCAAATAAGGCATATCTTGTCTAGGCAAAATTTTGGAAATGATACCTTTATTCCCATGTCTTCCAGCTACTTTATCACCTACTTTGATTTCACGTTTCTGTGAAATATATACACGAATCATTTCTAAATTATAACTGGAACCCCCCCTTTTCCGGATCCATCTCACGTCAATAACGCGCCCTCTTCCGCCTATAGGTAGTTTTAGAGAAGTTTCTTTTGCAGTGGATACCTGAATTCCAAGAATGGCTCTTAATAATCTATCCTCTGGAGCATACGAGGATTCGTTTGCCGTCTGAGGCCTTAATTTTCCTACTAAAATATCACCTGTTTCCACCCAAGATCCCAGCATCACAACTCCATTTCTGTCTAAATTGCGGAGTAAATGAGCCTCTAGATGTGGTATTTCCCTAGTGATTCTTTCAGGTCCTTGGCTTGTCATATGAGTCTGAATTTCATATTTCCGGATGTGAAAAGAAGTATAAATATCTTCATATACCAAACGTTCACTAATTAGTACTGCGTCTTCAAAATTGTAACCTTCCCATGGCATATAAGCTACTAATACGTTTTTTCCTAAAGTGAGTTCCCCACCAACTGTAGCCGCACCGTCCGCTAAAATTTGTCCCTTTTTAATGCATTTACCTCGCGAAACCTGAGGTTTTTGATGCATATAAGTATTTTTGTTGGAACGTTGACAGATAACTAATGGAATACTTATAGTAGTGTCTCCATTACTTGCAAAAATAATCTTGTGAGGATCAGTATAAATGATCTTTCCCTCGTGTTCGGCTATAGCGGAAACCCCCGAATCTAGAGCCGTTTGACGTTCCAGTCCAGTTCCAACAATGCACCTCTCGGACTGAGAAAGCGGAACTGCTTGGCGCTGCATATTAGAACTCATTAAAGCCCGATTTGCATCATTATGCTCGATAAAAGGAATGAGAGAAGCTCCAATAGAAAAATATTGGAAGGGAAAAATACTTCTAAGATGAATCTGTTCCCATGCAATAGTCAGGAACTCTTGACGGTATCGAGCTGGAACAACCTGTTCTTCCTGAATACTCTGATTCAAGGCCAAAGAATTTCCAGCTGCTACCCTATAATATTCATCTCTATTTGGTGATAAATAAACAATCTGTGCCTCCTTTTTTGATCTTTCAGATATTTTATAAAACGGACTCTTTATGGATCCCCAATGGCCAATCCTCACATGAATGGCTAAGGATCCAATAAGTCCAACATTGATTCCTTCGGACGTATCAATTGGACAAATACGTCCGTAGTGGCTAGGATGAATATCTCGTATCCGAAAACTAGCAGTTTTACCCGTCAATCCTCCAGGACCCAAATAACTCAATTTTCGCCCATGAACAATTTGTGTCAATGGATTAGTTCGATCCAAAACTTGAGATAAAGGATGTAGGCCAAAAAACGATTCATAAGTGGTTGTTAATGAAGTTGAAGTTACCAAATTTTGAGGAGTCGGTATCAATTTATGACGAATTGCTCCAGATATAGTTCCTCGAACTGCGTTTTCTAAACGAACAAGAGCCAGTCCAAATTGATCCTGTAACAAGTCCGCTATAGAACGAATACGTTTATTTTTCAAGTGATTCATATCATCAAGTGTACCCATTCCAAATTTCATTCCGATCAAATGATCCACAGCAGCCAATACATCTCGTGGTAACAAAAATGTATTGTTCTGAGGTATATCAAGATTCAGTCTACGGTTCATATTTCGTCGACCAACCCTTCCTAATTCACATCTTTGTTGAAAAAATTTCTTTTGTAATTCCTTACATAAAGACTCAGAAAATATCGGATCCCCGCCTACACAAGCAAATTGTTGATAAAATTCCAAAATAGCACTTTCTTTTGACCCAATCTTTTTTTTCTCCTTATCATTCAGATTAAGGAAAGACAAGAAAATTTCAGGGTAACAAACATTATCCAGAATTTCTCTTAGATTCGAACCCATAGCCGACGATAGAACTAGAATAGATATTTTTTGTTTCCTACTCACACGGGCCCATATCCTTGATTTTCTATCAATCTCTAATTCTGATCTCCCTCCCCAATCTGATATTATGGTGCTGGTATAGACAGAAATTCCGTTATGGTCCAATTCTGAACGGTAGTAAATACCAGGACTTTGCAATATTTGATTGATCACAATTCTGTATATTCCATTTACTATAAAGGTTCCCAAGGAATTCATTATTGGAATGTTTCCAATAAAAATGGTTTCTTCTTGCATATCTCTACCGGTTTTCCAAATTAATCCCGCGGGTACATATAATTCAGAAGAATATGTGAGTGATTCATACACAGCATTTCTTTCGTTTATCAAGGGTTCCACCAATTGATATCTTTCTACAAATAATTTAAATTCAATTTCTTGATCTGTGTCTTCAATTTTCGGAAACTTATGAAATTCTTCCGTCAAGCCCTCATTAATAAACCTACAAAATCCCTCAAATTGGATCTGACTAAATCCAGGTATTGTGGACATTCCCTCATTTCCATCATTCCAGAGCATCTTAATTTTCAGTTTCCCCTTTATCGAAAAATCCCATTATTAGCTCACTATTTATCGATCCATATGGTTCGATTTCGCAATGATGGAATGTATATTCTGTTTACTGAATCACATGAAATTTTAGACAACCCCGTAAATGTACTTCATACGTATGAGAACGGAAATGAGACAGAGGAATGAAGAGCATTTTCGACGCAAGACAAGTTCGAATTTGCGACAGGTACAAATGGAAATGAATTTATAAAGCATTCCCAGAATAATTCCGCCACTTACACTTATGGAGTCTTATATAGAATATAAAAATTCATCCAACTTCTACCTATTATTATGATAATACGATTAGATTGATTGGGTACCAAAAAAATAAATGGATTCAGAATGAAATCGAATCTCTATGAATGAGATAAAGAAAGCCAGTAGTAATATGGTTTCCCCTTTAGTTAAAGTTAATTTTTTTTCATGTTGAAAAAAAAATTTCGGATTTTTTGACTTTTACTATATATAAAATATAAATATAACTTTTACTATTTTACTATATATTTTACTATTTTACTATATACTATATAATATAATAATATAAATATAATTTGACTTTTACTATATATAATATATGGATTTATGGAATATGATTGAATTGCGTAATAGGAATAATATTTCCTAAGTAAAGTATATGCCGGTATAGCTATTCACCTATCCACATATCTCATCTCATCTTTTTTTTTATAGCAATTTTGCTTGTGGCAACAGAAGTCAGATCACACTATATCATAATTTCTACTTTTTCTATTGTATTATAGAAAACGAAAAAAAAAAAACACGACGATTCCCTATAAGGATATGGGATATGTACATAAAAAAGATTCGTCCCGGTATATGTGTAACAATTTTTGTTTTTGGGGTGTGGGTTTACATATACACATATCATATATATTGTTATATTTAAATTGATTTGTTATGCCAGTAAGGAAAGGCAACAATTTGAGATACAAATTGAAGAACTTTTCACTAATTCAAAAAAAAATAGTTAATGGTTCCAATTTGCACTAAATTTTTCAGTCTGTGACCGAAAATCCATTTTTTACCTTCTCAATGGAAGGAGAAGGGGAGTTTTTAAGGGGTGTGATAACCAATCGAAGAGAATAATTGGATTGGATAAAAAAAAAGAAAAGAATTAGTAATAGAATCTTAGTAAAAGAATATGGATGAATACTCTTTTTTTACCTATTTTATATTTTTTTTTGAGATTTGGATCGGATTTGGCGACATGGCCAAGTGGTAAGGCAGGGGACTGCAAATCCTTTATCCCCAGTTCAAATCTGGGTGTCGCCTGATCAACAAAAAACGGGGGATTTCTTATTCTACTGATTTAATTCGACGAATTTTGTCCCCGGAGCCGGAGAAGTATAAGCCTATCAATAGTTTTTTTTTTCTCAAAATCTGGTCCTTGGGTGTGACTCAAACCGATACAAATAGGGATGAAGTGAGTCTTACTTAGTAATATGATTGACTCTCAATATTATAAAAAAAATAGTGAGAGTCAATTCTGGTATTCAGAACGACGAAAATCAGAGGTCGAAAGTATCCAAAGGTTCCTAAAAGACAATCCATTTTTCTTCTAGGATTGAAGAAGAGATTGTACGAAAGAGTATCAAGAATTCCTAATTATTTTTTACTACCATTACTAAAATTGTGTCTACTGACTCCATCTGGAATTAGATTGGATAGGCTGATGGGAAATCCATTTAAGAGTTGTGGAAAGGATTGAAGAAACTTTATATCCAGACTCACGAGGGTCTCTGAGTAATCAAACATTCAATCAGGATAGTCGGTCAACTCTTATTTTTATAGAGTAAAAGTAAAAGTCGAAAAAAAAAGGGTAACAAACAAAAGGTCTTAGTATTCCCACATGTTTCATTTCATTAGGATAGAAGTATTCCTTTGCTATCTAATTTTTCAAGAAAAGGTATGTGTATCATATCTGTACTTAATACTTATACTTCAAAATTCTACCAGAAATCTTAGAATATTGTTACAAGTAGATTCATTGGATTGGTTCATTAATAGCTTTAAGTCAGAATTATATTTTGACTCTGCACCATTAATTCCACTATGATTATTGATCAATAATTAAATAATTCCTTCATAGAGATAGGAGACATAATTCATATGGATATTGTAAGTCTCGCTTGGGCTGCTTTAATGGTAGTCTTTACATTTTCCCTCTCACTCGTAGTATGGGGAAGGAGTGGACTTTAGGGAGGGGTACTACTAGTTTTTTAATTTAATTGTATGAATTGTTTAATTGAGCGTTTTGCGAAGCTTTTTCTTTTTTAAGAATGTCTCTGTTTCAAAATTATACTGAAATACAGTAATGAATAAGAAAATACAATAATGAATAATAACCATTCGATCAAACAATGAATGATTACTTTACTATAGTTCTATTTCAAAACTAAAATCTACGCATGATAGGAAAATTTTTTCAACCGGATTCTTCCTAAACATTCTATTTTAATAAACCAGTTCTTACCAGAATTATGAATATTACAATGAACAAAAACCAGAAATGGGTTTTTTATTTTTTTCTTTATTTGTTTCCCTCTTTTTTTACTTTTACTGTTCTAAGAGAACATAAAGTCGTTCCGCTAATCTAATTAGATTATGGCAATACATACTTTCTATTGGAAGTGACTAGTTGTTGTCCAAACCAAAGAAAAGAGGTTCTACACATAAGAAGATTAGATCCTTCTTTCGTTGCACGATTCACGTATCGTGTATTTCACCTTTCTTTTAGACTCCTCTCCATTTTTTATGCTTAAGACATGAGATGAGTCAAAAAAGCATAAAAAATGGAATGGAGTCTACTCTATTAACCTATTCCCTTTTACAAATCTGAATAAATTATCATAGATATAGAACTCCGCGGATCATGTTTTCTGTTAATGGATCAAGCAATAGCTTCTTGTGGTGGGAAATCTAAAAAAATAAAAAGATTCTTTGGTTTCGTTTTCTTTTCTTTTTTTTTATTTATTTTTAAATTTCTAATAGATTAGTATACGCCCATATTATTCTTGCTCCATTGATTCTTTTGATGGATCTCAGGATCTATCCTATATAAATAAATTCTAAAATAGGTTAAGAATTAGAACAGTTGGCCTTCGATTATTTTGGATCGATCGAAATACACACAGGTAAATGTAGCAAAAAAAAAAAGAATTGGGCTGCTATTTTGATGTACTATTTAGATATACATCTAATCCATGTACATACATGTTGTATATTGATCTAGATATGGGCTTTTTTTATAGGAAAAAGTCTATATCCGTATACAATACAATTTTCTATGAAAATAATGAATATGATAATATATACTATATAATAGTATATATATATACCATACTATCTAGGCTTAGATACTACTATCTCAGATACTTATGATTCCAGCCAGATCATTTCGTTTAAGACTTGAAGTTTGAATTCCTTTATTCAATCATTGATAAGAACTAATAATTCAAGTTTCAATCAAATTAGTCATTTTGACTGACTGTTTTTACGTAGATGATAAGTAAAAAAGCAGTAGGAACTAGAATGAACAGTGCAGTAGCAATAAATGCGAGAATATTTACTTCCATAATCTCATTTTTTTTACTTCGCAATAACTCGGGATCTAATCCCATAGAGATGAGAAATTGGATTCCTGTAAATTCAATGGGATGAATTGCATCCTGATGATACTGAATCGGATCAGTATTATGAATAACAATATATGATCTATCAAATAAATTCATTGTCGAGAATTGAATAGTATAACATAGTAAGATCCTTTATCTATACTAAATCTGAAAAAGGATTCTTTATTGGATCAGGAAATTTACATCCTTTTCCACTTTTTCTTTTCTATAAATAACCCAAGCCTATCGTCTTCCCTATATATTCCTCCTTCATTATATTATACTTATACATACAATTATGAGGTATTATATGACTAGTATGGTATTCTATGGATGACACACACAGATCCAAAGAAAAGAGTAGGAGTGAGATGGAAAAAGGACGAGTTAAGTAGAAAAAATCGAATATAATTTCAATGAATTTAATAAAAAGGAGTGTTACTCGTTCTCCTCTTTTATTTTGTTAGTATTTCTTCCTTCAATTGGGACTGGAACTGGAAGGCATACATAAAAAATTGAGTGTGCAATTTAGTTTATTTGAATGAAAATGAGATAGATTGTTTCCAATTAGTCATTGAGGATACCCCCCAAAAAAAGTTGGAACTCAAAGGGGTTTTCATTTACCCCGACGAATACTCTATCAAGGCACTTATGTTAAGTTCGTTGTGTCTCGTACAATAAACGAATACAATTTGGATATGTACTCCGGTAAAAAGGGGTACTCTTTTCTATTTTATTCATCAAGAATATTGAAAAACAAAAGTGGACAAGTATCTCTTAAATTAAAATAGTAAAGTAAATATAAGAATACTACCGATTGTACGAATCTAACTATTATGTTATGTCTCTCTTATCAATCGGCACTAATGAAAGAAATGGAAATTCCCGTATTTGTATGATGATAAATACGAAATAAAAACAAAAGAAATAGGGATCCCGCTGGGTATTAGCTCTTGCTCCCTCTTTCTTTTTTCACGTTAAATAAATTTATCCATTTATTTAACGGATCGGATCCTAGTTCGGGACTGACGGGGCTCGAACCCGCAGCTTCCGCCTTGACAGGGCGGTGCTCTGACCAATTGAACTACAATCCCAGCGAGGTGTATGGTATACATATTCTTAATGGTTTTATTCTTGATGGTTTTATTCTTAATGGTTTTAAAAAACCATTTTATTTTATTCGTCGTGTTGTAAGAGAGACATGAATGATATACTAACTGATATTATATACACATAGATATAGACTATACTGAAAGTAACACGGAGATATGGACTATAGTCAAAGTAACACAGATTACTAGTAACCCATGTTTTTTTAGTGCCAAAAATGGATAATCAACCTTTCAACGAGAAAAAACTATTTTTCTTTTCATAATCTTTGATTATGTATTACCAATCTAGAGTCTTAGAAAGATCAGAATGAATCAGAAAAACATGGATACATAAGAAAAAATGCTTGATCCGTAAAAGAGAAGGATTCCATTTTTATGGAGGACAAATTTCTTATATCATTGGTTATATCATATTTATGGAGCGGCGAATTTTTGGGCCGAGCTGGATTTGAACCAGCGTAGACATATCGCCAACGAATTTACAGTCCGTCCCCATTAACCGCTCGGGCATCGACCCAGGAAGAATTCATTCTAGGCTTATGGATAATCCATAATCAACTTCCTTTCGTAGTACCCCCAGGGGAAGTCGAATCCCCGCTGCCTCCTTGAAAGAGAGATGTCCTGAACCACTAGACGATAGGGGCATATCCGCCCGACTGTCATCATACTATGATGATAGTATGTATAGTTTTTTGGAATTGTCAATATAATCTAATGATATGACTAAATCCAAACACTCTTTTCTACTTTTGTGTTATGATTCCATAGAATTTTTTATTGGATGGGAATAAATGAACCGTCCAATTTTCATTTATTTATTTTTTTTTTTTTGCTTTATTTTATTTAATTTGTATTTATATAAAATACTATATATAGTATAGCGAATATAGCGAAAGGAGGTATAGGATTCTGTCCGTTCGGGCAGTGATTGGTCCAGCATAACGGAAAAGGGTGTAAAAACTCACTTAATTTCTTTTCTTCTTCACTCATTAATTTTAACTTAAAACTCGTTGCTTCCTTCATTGTTCAGATAAAATAGGCCATGCATATCACTATCTCACATTAAGTCAGAAAATTCAAAAACAATAGAAATTCTCTTTTTTACTTTTTTATAAAAATTCGGTTCAGGGTACGAATACCTTCATCACATAATTCAATAAAATCTATTGAATCTATGTCAGTGTCAGATTGGTACATGTATCAATCGAGTAAATCTCGTTTTGATTGATCAGTAAAAGGAAACAGGCGGGGTCGGTCTTGAAACAATTCATTGCATTATTAAAATAAAATTGACCCGCTTCACCTTTTGAGGGTAAATCGAATTGATCCTTTACTTTATAAATATAAACGAAACCCCTATGTATATGATATGTACATGATATATACATATATTATTTATATTTGTATTTGTTTGCAGTATGCAGTGCAGTAGACTCATAATTAAAATGGCTATAATTCATGAATTGAATACAAAGGGCCCTTTTAACTCAGTGGTAGAGTAACGCCATGGTAAGGCGTAAGTCATCGGTTCAAATCCGATAAGGGGCTTTTTTCACTAAACTAAAGTTTTAGTCTTCGTTTTCGGTGTAGAATAGAGATATTCTTTTTATTTGTAAAAAGCAAATGGTAACCACCATTATAATGACTTTTTATTATTACGAGTTATAGTTAGAAAGTTTATTAAAAAATGAAACATTATTAATTCATTATTAGTTACTATAAGTATAAATAGTAATTAATAATTGTAGTTATTAGAACTAGTCTACCCTCTCCTGTAATGAGAGAGTAGTTTTTTTAATGTTTAATTATTAAAATTGTTGTTTGTTGACAGGAATATTCTAGAATTAGATGTCTAATTATTTTTATGAAATGTCCAATCACTATTATGAATTACCAAACCAAAGTATTCTTACTTCTCCGTTGTTCTTATCAAACCCAGCATAAAATAAAATTTTAAATAAATAAAAAGTAAGTGGACCTAACCCATTGAATGACGACTATATCAGCTATTCTGATATTTAAATTCGATATAGATTAAATTGTACAAGTGGGTTTTTTTATTTCCTTATCCCGCGCAAGGCAAGAATTTGTCGATATTTCCAATTTCATCAATCTTCTTCTTCTTGCTGGATACTCCATGGGAATAAATCACTATTTTTTTTCG